TGAAGGTAATGTCAGAATTTTATATTTCTAGATATAATTCCTTCATCTATTCACTTGATCTTTTTTCTATCCATCTTATATCAATAAGATAGATTAAGGGGCAGTAGTAGAGAAAGTTATACAAAGCTATATACGAGTCATCCCCCCCTCGTTTTTTGTATTTCATTGATTGAATTTGAATTTCGTTTGATTAAGACGAAGTTCCGTAAAAACCTCCGCTTTCTTTGAAATATCATGAACAGTTCCTGTAGGTTGAGCTCCTTTTTCAAGGAAATATAGAATAGCAGGAACATTTGAATAAGTTTGATTCTTTATCGGATCATAAAAACCCACTTTCCGAAGATCTCTTCCTTCTCTTCGGGATCGAGCATCAATTGCAACGATTCGATAGACGGCTCATTGGGATAGATGTAGGTGAACAATACCCCCCCCCCCTAGAAACGTATAAGAAGTTTTCTCCTCGTACGGCTCGAGAAAAAATGATTCAAAGTTATGTCGATGTATAGAATTCCAATGGCAAATAGATCTATAAAATCATCAAATTCATTAGACTATGATTTAATTTAAGTCCTTTTTTTTGTTCTTCTTTCCCCAAAAATATAAAATCATTCGTACTCATAACTCAAGTTGGATAACTCTCAAATAGCTCAAAGGACAACCCTTAGGCATTTCATTTATTGAGCGGTCTCTAACCCCCTTTTTGTTTGTCTCGTTTAAAATCTATTGTATTCGTCATTCTGATCCTAATCCTAGTTTTTGAGACAATTGAAAACGGCGTTTCCTTGTTCCGGGATCCTTTATTTCTGTTTTAAATCATTGGGTTTAGACATTACTTCGATGATCCTTAATCCTTTCAAAATGGCAGCAACATACCTTTTTTTTGTGATTTATTTTTATCAAAGAATCATACGAACGGTTGATTCCCGCACGATACACTTTTGATTGAAAGTGTTCTACAAATTCAAACAAATTTTCTTTTTGGATTTTAAACTTGCTTGAATTGTATCCTTTCGTCTATATCGAAGATATACTTACAAAGTATTTCCAACTTCTTGATTGGCACTAACCCTAGATCCTTGCCCCCGAGAAATGAATCAATACTTTCTACTCGAGCTCCATCATGTACTATTTACATTACAACCCAACAAAAAAAGAAAAGAGGGGTTCTTCTAGTGGAGCAGAACAAACGATGTCGAGCCAAGAGCACCTTCATTCCTATATAACTATATAATAAAATTTGAATATAAAAAAATGGTGGGTGTAAAAATCCACAACTGATCATGTCCTTCAAGTCGCACGTTGCTTTCTACCACATCGTTTCAAACGAAGTTTTACCATAACATTCCTCTAGTTTGGAGCCGGTATGTAATTGATTCAATTATGGAACCATGAATAGTCATTGTTTTAGTCGGTACATAGTAATCTATACTTGTTTCTTTTTTTTTATGGATGTGTAGATATTTTTCTGAAGATGTCTCATCAAGAATTCAACTTAATCCCGTATTTTATTGTATGAATGCAACATTTTTTATTAGATTTTCTTATATCTATAATCTAGATAGATTATATATCTATAAAATGATTTATATTTTTATATCTTTTATACCTATAAAATTACATATAAATATAAAATTAGATATTCTAATATCTATAATTTATCTATAATATATCTATAATATATAAATAGTATAATAATAGTAGAATATCTATAATTATATATATATTATTATAAATATTCTAAAATAATTATAGATATGATAAAATATAATATTATTATATATTTTATAATACATAATATAATAGACATTTATATTTATATATTTATAAAAATTTTTATAAAAATCAAATTTATATAAAAATAAAAGGATACAAATATAAAATAAATGAGTTATTTTTGAATCTGCATCTTCAAGTGACACAATAGGATAGATTCATCAATCTAATACTTCTTCAAGTACGAAAGACTAATCTAATAATAAATCATTACAAATATTTAATTGAAAAAATTGACTACTTCGACATCATTACATCATTATTTGAGTTGAATAAAGTTTTACAAACAATAAAAAAAACCGCATTTGATCCTTATAAATAAGAGAGATAAATCCATGTTTCGTTTTGAACTGAACCAACAATGATTTAAAGCAAATAGATAGATCAAAAACAAATCCAATTTCTCTTCGTTTTTTTTCGTGAAGAAGATTTAGATCGTTATTCTTTCATATGATTGATAAAATAAGAACCGAAAGAATAGGAGATTTCTGTATCTTAGACTGAACAATTGTTACTGGAAGTAATTATGGATATTCTATGTGAAATATTTTAATTTAAAAAATTTTAAAGATCATAAATCTTTTTCACGAAAATCGAAACCTCATTGTCGCTGAAATAGAACGATAACAAATACATACATCTCAAAATTTCCTTCCTCATTTTTTAGGTATTTTGTTATATTTTGTTTGACTTGAGGTTCAGTAATCTTTCTGTAATTTTTCCATAAGAATCTTCCCATAAAGTAAAAAGTAAATAGAATGTATGAATTGCCCCGTCTGAATTGTTACATAGATTTACAATAATAGATTTACAATAATTCATTAGAGCCAAAGACGAAATACCTAAAACTGAGGTTCAAAGAAAATGGATTTGTTACATATGTAACTTGATTGTTTGTTAATGAGATTTGTACAGACACCGATATTGAAATTGATACCTTCCACTACTGATCTATTTACTGATCTATTTCACAAATAATATGGGATGATGAATCATAAATAAAAAAAAAGATCCTCTTTTACGGGATGCTAGACTATCTTGTCTAGGTACAAAGCCAAACGAGTCTTTGTTCCTATTTTTATTTGAGTTTCCCCTAACCTAGCCTTAAGAGACTTAATCCCATTAATTGAATTCCATTAGTACCAAGAAAACCCTCTTGTTTATTTTTTAATAAAACAATCCACAGAGAATTAATAATTAATAATTAGGCTACCTCATTTAAGGGATAGGGAATAATAGATAGGGAATATAGAGGCTTTTCTTTCGGATTTCGATCTAGAATGCATCATTGAGAATGCAAATGGATATGAGACGTAAGGTTTTTCTAAGTAACTAACCTTCAATATGAAGGGGATGGGCATAGAATCAAAGGCCCCTCCGACTTTTAAAGCAATCTTTATTCTGATATAATTGGTATGCTCTGGGACGGAAGGATTCGAACCTCCGAATAGCGGGACCAAAACCCGTTGCCTTACCACTTGGCCACGCCCCATTTAGATTTCTAGTCGACACTAATAAACACTAATATTGTTATTAGTCGTTCGTCAATTCCAGTCCAAATATTTATGGAATAGATTAGATTGTTGCTAGGATTTTGACACGTATAGACATAGAATTAAACTGAATTTATTGATCATTACATATAATTCAATTAAGATATTTATGAAAGTATGATTTCTTCTATTCTCTTTTGAGACTTGAAGTATTCTTGATTGGGTGAGTTAAAAGAAAAAGAAGGATTTTTTGGTCTACCCTACTTTATTCTTTTTTCCCTTATATCAATACCATATCAATAACTCAATCAAAATTCAATTATCTCCAAGAACAAAATGTTTGTTATGCTTAATATCTTTAGTTTGATCTGTATCTGTCTTAATTCTGCCCTTTATTCGAGTAATTTTTTCTTCGCCAAATTGCCCGAAGCCTATGCTTTTTTGAATCCAATCGTAGATGTTATGCCAGTCATACCTCTGTTCTTTTTTCTCTTAGCCTTTGTTTGGCAAGCCGCTGTAAGTTTTCGATGAAATATTTAATACTGCCCTAGAAAAATTCATGATTTCTTCGAGAAAAAAAATTCTAACAATTGATAAGATTAGAAAAATCTTAGATTATGAACCCTCAATTAAAACATTGAAAGTCAAAGTATCGGATAGTCGCAATAAATCTGTATCACCTCATTCTAACCCTTTCCTTTTTCCAGTGAAAGGCACTATTAATTAGGGTCCCCCACAATATCTAATTGTGGGTATGAAAGAAAATTTTGGCAATGAAAGACTCTTAATTACAAATGATTTTTTGAAAATGCTTTTCCATTTCTAGAAACTACTTCTCATGTCTTGGTGTCAAAATAGGAGTCAAAATAGGATATGTGGTATAAAAATGGAAAATCTATTCTCTTTTTCCCAAAAAATGATCTTGGAGATTGTGTAATGCTTACTCTCAAACTCTTCGTTTACACAGTAGTGATATTCTTTGTTTCTCTCTTCATCTTCGGATTCCTATCTAATGATCCGGGACGTAATCCTGGGCGTGAAGAATGAAGAATAAAAAATAAAGGCATTTTCCTTACTTGATTTTCAAATTTTCTTCGGATTTTATCTATTCCACACCTTTAACTATGAAAAAAGAAAAAGGGTTCGAGAAATTCGAAAGATAAATAAAATATCAATTCATCAATGGAAACGGAAAGAGAGGGATTCGAACCCTCGGTACGAATAACTCGTACAACGGATTAGCAATCCGCCGCTTTAGTCCACTCAGCCATCTCTCCCATACATAAAGTAAAGATTGAAAAAGTCTTTCTTTATCTTTCTTTATTATTTTTTTATCTCTTTTTATTATATAGATATATACAACTTTTATCAGCAATTCCAATTCCATAAAGTAAGGGCTCGAAAAATATATTTCCAATAGAAATATAGAAAAAAAAAAAAGAATCTTTCTTTGAGTTTGTTCAAAAGGGCCTTTTTATTTTATTCCCACGGCCCGGATAGGTACTGACCTATCCAGGCCCTTTTTTGTTCCAATGAATCATAGATAGAAAAAAATTTATCTGATTTGAAAACAAAAATGCTTGTTATTAAAGCAACAACAATAATAAGAAGAACTATTTCCATTCCTATGATATAGAGTCAAAATAGAATCCAAATGTGAGTTCTTCTTATTATTTTATAATTCTTTTTTTCTTGTTTTTTTCTTTACTATTTACATTTACTTTGCTGGACTAA